TACTACCGTATTATCAAGAGGATTAGCTGCCAAAGGTATTTATCCAGCAGTAGATCCCTTGGATTCAACGTCAACTATGTTACAACCTCGGATCGTTGGCGAGGAACATTATGAAACTGCGCAAAGGGTTAAGCAAACTTCACAACGTTACAAAGAACTTCAGGACATTATAGCTATCCTTGGGTTGGACGAATTATCCGAAGAAGATCGTTTAACTGTAGCAAGAGCACGCAAGATTGAGCGTTTCTTATCACAACCCTTCTTTGTTGCAGAAGTCTTTACTGGTTCTCCAGGGAAATATGTTGGTCTCGCAGAAACAATTAGGGGGTTTCAATTCATCCTTTCCGGAGAATTAGACGGTCTTCCCGAGCAGGCCTTTTATTTGGTGGGTAACATCGATGAAGCTACCGCGAAAGCTATGAACTTAGAAGAGGAGAGCAAATTGAAGAAATGACCTTAAATCTTTGTGTACTGACTCCTAATCGAATTATTTGGGATTCCGAAGTTAAAGAGATTATTTTATCTACTAATAGTGGACAAATTGGGGTATTACCAAACCATGCCCCCATTGCCACGGCTGTAGATATAGGTCTTTTGAGAATACGGCTAAACGACCGATGGTTAACGGTGGCTCTTATGGGCGGTTTCGCTAGAATAAGTAATAATGAGATCACCATTTTAGGAAATGGTGCGGAAATTAGTACTGACATTGATCCACAAGAAGCTCAACAAACTCTTGAAATAGCTGAAGCTAACTTGAGTAGAGCTGAGGGTAAGAGACAAGCAATTGAGGCAAATCTAGCTCTCAGACGAGCTAGGACACGAGTAGAAGCTGTCAAAGTTATTTCCTATTAGTAGTCAATACATTCAATCAAAAGAAAAAGAGTTCTTTATTATACACTACACACTACATCTTGATTCCACAAATTGAACACAATGAAGTCTAATTTGATTAATCTGATGATAGAACGAAAAAAAGAGGATGGGTAGAAAAACTTATTAGATACCATGGAATCCGGTATCTAATAAGCTCTACCTACTATTGGATTTGAACCAATGACTCCCGCCGTATGAAAGCAATACTCTAACCACTGGGTTAAGTAGGTCATTTATCACCACAAAAAGGGTCTCCATCACTTCGATGGATTATAGGTAAAATATGTTTTCTAAGCAATATCAATCTTTTACCAGTAAACATAAACGGATCAGAGAGTTATCATGTGGGATTATGGGATACCCTTCTTGACAAGAAATTGTCTCTATGTTAAAATGGTTATGACAAGGGCTATAGCTCAGTTAGGTAGAGCACCTCGTTTACACGTGCGCCAATGTTTTTCAAGGGAGCCCATTATGCAATGACCATAATTGATCTTTTTGAGAAGTCGATGTCTTACTCCGTAGATTCGAGAGAACAAGAGAAAAATAGCTTGACAAATTTGGTTTGATCCGGTTCAGGTGCGAATTCCGGTGTCAAATCAAATAGAACCTGCCATTGTAAGGTAAATGCCCAGTCCATTCAATGCCAGGCATAATGAGTATAAGGATCTCAAAAGAACCTCTTTTCGTCCTATGAGCTTTGAGGTGTATGAAGTCTCATATTTTACTCTTGCAGCGGAGCGATAGAGACTGCATTTCACTTAGGTTGATCTAGGCCGAAGGCAGACCTAAATAAAGGTCACCCTTCTTTGAAACACTTTGGTATTGCTCCTAGATCAGTATACAAATAATGAATCAGAGCACATGGAACCATCTCATTATCTTCCTCTAAAGAAAAAATATGGTGGACTAACTGATCTTTACATCAGTTGATGAAAGAGCCCAATGCAACAAAATGCATGTTGGGTCTTTGAAACAGTTCAAATCATTTCGATAATAAGAAGTTTTCTCTGTTTTACCGAGAAGGTCTACGGTTCGAGTCCGTATAGCCCTAATACATTCCATTTTTGTTTTGTTTTGTATAGAAATTTGAGTAGTAGTAGGAACAAGAAAATAAACAAAATAATTCATTCCAACGGACCCAATTGGTATTTGTCAAATCTCGGATCAAATACCCATCTCTCTTCATCCACTTTCATGAATGAATTACATATGATATATGATATTTTTCCTCTTTTCCTGTCCATGATCAAAGAGTTAACACTTTTTTTTTTGCTTTGGTATACCCAATCCCAATCAATTTATGAAATCAAAATCATGAAAGAATCCTGTCTCAAGACTTCAACCTGATCCAACTCAATCCTAAGTCGTATGGATCTAGGACCTATTCTTTTATTGATTTTAAGTATTTGTAGAAGTCCTCTGACTAATCATTTTTTGGCGGAACAACAAACCTAAGAGATTCTTTCAATTTGTTTAAAAGATAATGTAGGGCTAATTCATTATCCCTAAATCCATCAATGTTCCTTCTTCTAAATTCTAATTCTAAGAGTTGAGTGGGTTTAGGAATCTTGTCTGTCGAATTGTTCGATAATGTGTGATTCTTTCTATTAGACTTTGAACT